ATTTACCGGTTCTCCAGGGAAATATGTTGGTCTAGCAGAAACAATTCGAGGATTTCAATTGATCCTTTCCGGAGAATTAGATGGTCTTCCTGAACAGGCCTTTTATTTGGTAGGTACTATCGATGAAGCTACCGCGAAGGCTATGAACTTAGAAATGGAGAGCAATTTGAAGAAATGACCTTAAATCTTAGTGTACTGACCCCTAATCGAATTGTTTGGGATTCAGAAGTGGAAGAAATTGTTTTATCTACTAATAGTGGTCAAATTGGCATATTACCAAATCACGCCCCTATTGCCACAGCTGTAGATATAGGGATTTTGAGAATACGCCTTAACGACCAATGGTTAACGATGGCTCTGATGGGTGGTTTTGCTAGAATAGGAAATAATGAGATCACTGTTTTAGTAAATGATGCGGAGAAGGGTAGTGACCTTGATCCACAAGAAGCTCAGCAAACTCTTGAAATAGCGGAAGCTAATGTGAAAAAGGCTGAAGGAAGGAGACAAAAAATTGAGGCAAATCTAGCTCTCCGACGAGCTAGAACACGGGTGGAGGCTAGCAATCCGATTTCATAACTAGTTGGTACGTTCGAATAATAAAAAGAAGTTCTCTTTCTAATCCTATTTAGATTCTGTCGAGTGAATACAATCAAATACAATCAAACAGAATCCAATTCTGATGCAAAAATTCAAATTAAAAAATGAAATAGAAAAGATACAAAATCAAAAAATAAATATCACTAAAGGTGGGTCGTAAACCTTATTAGATACCATTGACTCTGGTATCTAATAAGTTTTACCTACTATTGGATTTGAACCAATGACTCCCGCCGTATGAAAGCAGTACTCTAACCACTGAGTTAAGTAGGTCATTTATCATCCCAAAGAGAACCAAATGAAACCCATCCTGTCGATGGATTATAAATATCATATTACTTATAAGCAATACTAATCTAAGGAATACCACTCAAAGAGATCAAAGATTCTTGATGTTGGATCATGGAATATTTCTCTTGACAAGAATTTATCTACATGATAAAATATGTATCACAAGCACTAAGGGCTATAGCTCAGTTGGTAGAGCAACTCGTTTACACGCGCGCCAATGTTTTTCAAGGGAGTTCATCATACAATCAGAAAAATTGATCTTATTGAGAAATCGATGTCTTACTCCATAACTTTGAGGGAACCATAGCCTGACAAAAGGTTCGGTCCAATTTGGACGCCCATTTAGGAGGTGCCAAACAGACCCCATCATTGATTTGAGATCTTGATAAGGTGAATACCCAGTCTATTCAATGCTAGGCATAATGAGTATAAGGACCTCAAAAAAATCTCTTTTCGTCATATGAACTTTAAGGTGTATGAAGTTTCATATTTGATTTTTTAAGCAGAACGATAGAGACTTCATTTAACTTAGGTTGATCTAGGCCAGAGACAGACCTACGTCAAGATAATCCCACCCTTGAAACACTTTGGTAATGCTCCCAAATAATGAATCAGAGCACATGGAGCCATTTCCTTATCTTTTTTTCTGTCAAGAAAAAAAATGGCAGACTAACTTATATTTATATCAGTTAATGAAGGAGCCCAATGCAAAAAAAAATGCATGTTGGGTCTTTGAAACAGTTCAGATCATTTTAATAATAATAAGTTTGATCTGTTTTACCGAGAAGGTCTACGGTTCGAGTCCGTATAGCCCTATAAAAATGAAAAATGCAAAAAAAAAATTGTATAATTTGCATTTCTTCATTATTATTTCTTGCTTGTAACTAAGTGAAATCCAATTATTCCTATAAGTTTACTCACGGCAATCGTTTAAGCAGATGAAAGAAAAAACGCATATGGATCCAATGGATATTGATTTTTGCAATTGCAGATAAACAAACCAACCTTTCGTCATTAATTTTCGGAGGCGACTTACATATTCATATCACAATAAAAGAATTAGTGAGACTCCCTTTCTTTTGATATCCCCAATCTTATTGAATTTTGGAAGTCAACTCATTTCACGGGCCTGGTGAAATGAAAAACTACGAAGAGGAATTCACATGGATTTAGGAAAGGCCTGCTGTATTTGTGTACAAGCTAAAGTTTTTTGAAAAACGAATATCTTTGGTCACTTTCATTGTCAATATAGGCTTTTCCTTCGTATACCTTACTTACCTCGACCTAGCGAAGCACAACAAAAAAAGTTAGTCTTCCTTTTCTGTATTCAACCAAGAAAAACCCCTCCACCTGGATTCGAATCCTAATACTATTATTAAAGAATAATTAAATAATAATAAAAATAATAATAAAAGGAATATACCAACACAAGATCTTCTAAACCTTGAGATGGAAATTCCTATACATTCTCTTCTATTTGATTACTTGTTCTATTCTAAATCACTAAGAAAAAAAAATGAAAATAAAGACCTCCTGATTCTATTTATAGAAAAAAATAGAAATCTTTAAAGAATTTCTAATTAAAGAAGAAATAAGATAAGTAATTAATTTA